CATATATTAAGAATAGAACAAAGATTTAGACGACAAAAAAATACTTAATATTAATTATATAATAAAATAAAAGACTTTACATAAAAAATTTTTTTATTTTGATTATTTAGAATTATTAAGGAATTAATTTAAATTTTGGAATTTTAGTTATTGTCTTCCAGTACACTAAGTTATTTTTTTTTTCAAGAAAGATTATTATAATGGATATTTTTTTTTTTTTACATATTTTTTAATATTTTTTTTTACATCTGAAGTGAATAAATTTCATAATTTTTTGATAATATAATCAATCAGTATAGATTAATTCAATGAGCACTCTCGTACGGATTTCAAAGTATAAAAAAATTTTTTTAATAACCCAAATTTCTAAAAAAGTAAAAAAAACCGCTGGGTTTTAAACTTTTGAATGTCTTTTTTTGTTTTGAAAATAATATATAATAAAATTTTAAAGAAAAAACTCAATATGGCGTACGAAATAATAGAATAATAAATGTCTTTGACATCCAATTATACAACTGAAAAACTTTTTTTTTCATTTTTGAATGGCAGTTCCAAAAAAACGTACTTCTATCTCGAAAAAGCGTATTCGTAAAAAAATTTGGAAAAGGAAGGGATATTGGACATCATTGAAAGCTTTTTCGTTAGGTAAATCACTTTCTACAGGTAATTCCAAAAGTTTTTTTGTACAACAAAATAAATAAAAAATACTAAAAAAATTAGAATTATCTTAACAAAAAAAAATTTTCTCTTGAGCAATTAGTAAAATCAGATTTCATTTAAAATTTATAAGGATTTTGTCGAAGTTTTAATTTTTAGAAAAAGCTTTTTTTATTAATGGAACTTATACTTATAAATTAAATGCTCTTTATCATAAAAAAAATGATAAAGAGCATTTACAGTTTTATCTTTGGAGTTGAAGTCCAAACTACTTTTAATTTAGTTACATTTTTCGTTGTCTTCTAGAAAAAAAAAATAGAAAGTACAAAAGTGAATTTAAATAATTTAAACTAACTCAGATAAAAAATATTAATTGAATTAAAATCCTAAATACCAATTTAAACTTATTTTTATTCATGAAATCGATTGTAAATTCCATTGAATTGGCTTCTTTATTTAAATTAAAATCTCGACGATTGAATAAAAACTTGTTAGTATTGTTTTGAACAAGTTGCCGCTATGGTGAAATTGGTAGACACGCTGCTCTTAGGAAGCAGTGCTATAGCATCTCGGTTCGAGTCCGAGTAGCGGCATAAGATCTTATAAAAGAGATATTATAAGTTTTATAATAAAACTAATACCCAACTTTTTCAAAATCGGGTAAAACCTAGTATTAATTTATTAATTTTTAACAAATTTTTTATGATTTTTTCAATTTTAGAGCATATATTAACTCATATATCTTTTTCGGTCGTTTCAATTGTACTGACAATTTATTTTTTTACTTTTTTAGTTAATTTAGATGAAATCATAGGATTTTTTGATTCATCAGATAAAGGAATTGTAATTACGTTTTTTGGTATAACAGGATTATTATTCACTCGTTGGATTTATTCAGGACATTTTCCATTAAGTAATTTATATGAATCGTTAATTTTTCTTTCATGGGCTTTTTCCATTATTCATATTGTTTCCTATTTTAATAAAAAAAAAAAAAATCACCTAAACACAATAACTGCGCCAAGTGCTATTTTGATTCAGGGTTTTGCTACTTCAGGTCTTTTAAACAAAATGCCTCAGTCTTCAATATTAGTACCAGCTCTCCAGTCCCAGTGGTTAATGATGCACGTAAGTATGATGATATTAGGCTACGGCGCTCTATTATGCGGATCATTATTATCAATAGCTCTTCTAGTCATTACATTTCGCAAAGTTAGCCCTACTTTTTGGAAAAAGAATATAAAAAAAAATAATTTTTTAAACGAATTATTTTCTTTTGATGTACTTTACTACATAAATGAAAGAAATTCTATTTTACTACAACAAAACATCAATTTTAGTTTTTCTCGAAATTATTATAGGTATCAATTGATTAAACAATTAGATTTTTGGAGTTTTCGTATTATTAGTCTTGGATTTATTTTTTTAACCGTCGGTATTCTTTCAGGAGCTGTTTGGGCTAATGAGACGTGGGGTTCATATTGGAATTGGGATCCAAAAGAAACTTGGGCATTTATTACTTGGACCATATTCGCGATTTATTTACATATTAAAACAAATAGGAATGTTGGGGGTATAAATTCTGCTATTGTGGCTTCTATAGGCTTTCTTTTAATTTGGATATGCTATTTTGGCGTCAATCTTTTAGGAATAGGTTTACATAGTTATGGTTCATTTACATCAAATTAAATACAACATTAACCAAAAAATAAAGGAAAAAAATAGCATCTATTCTATATATAACTTCATATAAGTTAAGAAATATAATTTAGTTTTAGTAGTAAAAAATCAAGAACCTTTTGAATCAGGTAGTACAATGATTCAAAAGGTTCTCACAATACAAAGACTTCTGATTACAATTCAATTTAATGCTTTTTTAATTTCCTGAAAACTATCCATAAAAATAATTTGATAAAATGGATTCGACCTTGTCACTTGCTAAGGAGAGCACAAAATCAGGGTAAATCCCAATACCAATTATGGGTATAAGAATAGAGATTGAAAGAAATAACTCCCGGGGTCCAGAATCAAAAAAAGAAACATTTTTGACATTAATTAACTTGTATCCATAGAACATTTGGCGTGACATAGATAATAAATATATAGGAGTTAATATCATTCCAATTGCCATTACAAAAATAATTAAAATTTTTGAAATTAAGAAATATTTTTGGCTGGTAATTATTCCAAAAAAAACGATTAATTCTGCAACAAAACCACTCATGCCCGGTAATGCAAGGGAAGCCATCGATAAGATAGTGAACATTGTAAATATCTTTGGAATGGAGATAGCCATTCCACCCATTTCATCAAGAAAAACAAGCCGAATTCTATCATAACTAGTTCCTGCCAAGAAAAAAAGTGCAGCGCCAATAAATCCATGAGAGATTATTTGTAAAATAGCTCCATTAAGTCCAGGATCCGTTATAGAACCAATACCTATAATTATAAAACCCATATGAGATACAGAAGAATAGGCTATTCTCTTTTTTAAATTACGTTGACCGGGAGATGTTGAAGCTGCATAAATTATTTGGATTGTACCGACTACCATCAACCAAGGAGAAAACATAGAATGAGCGTGAGGTAATAATTCCATATTGATTCGCACCAACCCATATGCTCCCATTTTTAATAAGATTCCAGCGAGAAGCATACAGGTACTGTAATGTGCCTCGCCGTGGGTGTCAGGTAACCAAGTATGTAAAGGTATAATCGGTGATTTGACGGCAAAAGCAATAAGAAATCCAATATAAAAAAGTATTTCGAGTGTGACAGGATAGGATTGATTAGCTAATAGTTCTAAATTTAATGTTGGTTCGTTCGAACCATATAAACTTATACCTAAAACTCCTATTAATAAAAAAATCGAACTTCCTGCGGTGTATAAAATAAATTTTGTAGCTGAATACAGACGTTTCTTTCCACCCCACATGGATAAAAGTAGATAAACGGGAATTAATTCTAATTCCCACATGATGAAAAAAAGTAAAAGATCCCGAGAAGAAAATGATCCGATTTGACCGCTGTACATTGCTAACATCAGGAAATGGAATAATCGGGAATCTCGAGTAACAGGAAAAGCCGCTAAAGTAGCTAAAGTAGTAATAAATCCCGTCAGTAAAATCGTTCCTATAGAAAGTCCATCTATTCCCATTCTCCAGTTAAAATCAAAAAGATTAATCCATTTATAATCTTCGGACAGTTGAATTAATGGGTCGTCCATTTTATAATTATAACAAAAAGCGTAGGTCGTTAGAAGAAGTTCTAAGATACAAATGCATATAGTATACCATTTATATACTTTATTTCCCCTATGCGGGAGAAATAACATTAATGAACCAGCAGAGATTGGAAAAACAACAATTATTGTTAACCAAGGAAAATCATTCGTGGTAAAGACAAGATACATCAGGTCCAAAGAACGCGTACTCAAAAAAAAAAAAAAAAATAAAAAAAAATATATATATAATTTAACTTTTTTGAGTACGAGTACTTGTCAATAAAAAAAATAAATAAAAATGTATTCCAAATTTATTCAACTGAGGTTTTCGGTAACGTATCAATAAGCTAGACCCATGCTTCGAGTTGTTTCATGCCATAAATAAACTCGAACGCTCAAAAAATCCGTTGGACAGGCAGATTCACATCTCTTACAACCAACACAGTCCTCGGTTCTTGGAGCGGAAGCTATTTGCTTAGCTTTACATCCATCCCAAGGTATCATTTCTAATACGTCTGTAGGGCATGCTCGGACACATTGAGTACATCCTATACAGGTATCATAAATTTTGACTGAATGTGACATAGGATCTATAGTTTTTTGAATGTCATAAATTTTCAATCTAGTAAACTTCTAACTGAATGATATATTAAAATACTAGATGAAGCAATGATTTCCTTTAATAGAATTTTTGTAATGAATTCTGACTCAATTGATTAAAATGGGGCTAAAATGCTTGGATTTCTTAAATTTTCACAAATATAATCTAGTTAAGTCATAACCTATTTTATATATATGCAAATTTCAATCTATAATTTTTTATGCTACTTATTTAATAAGGTCGATTGGTTGATGCGAGTTGATTTTCTGTTACGATAAATTGACGAAACTATAGCTAATCCAATAGCTGCTTCAGCGGCTGCAATTGCTATAACAAAAATGCAGAAAATATCCCCTTTTAGTTGGGAATTATCAAAAAAATCAGAAAATGTTACGAAATTCATATTAACTGCATTGAGTATAAGTTCAAGACACATAAGAGCCCTAACCATATTTCGACTCGTGATCAATCCATAAAGACCAATCAAAAATAAATAGGCACTCAAAACAAGTACATGCTCGAGTATCATTCAGCAACTCCTTATCAATTTTGATTCATTTCAATATGAATAATAATTCACCGGATTCAATCAACTAGAATATAACAAAAAAGTACGAATAAAAACTATATTTGGTAAAAAAAATATATATATCAAATCTAAAAATTTAGATTTAAAATATGAAATAGTATTCAATCAAATTTAAGTGAATGAAAAAAAAAAAATATCATAACATACACAAAGTTTTCTTTGATTTTTACTAATTCGAACGTTTTTTTATTTTTTTATTGACGAGCCACAGAAATTGCACCTATCAAAGCAACTAAAAGAATTATTGAAATGAGTTCAAATGGAAGAAAAAAATCTGTTGATAAATGAATTCCTATTTGTTGACTATTACTTATTAAATCTTGCTCTAGAATCTGGTTTAATCTTGTAGTCCAAATAACCCCGTACCACGACGTATCGAGAATAGTAGAAATTAATGAAAAAAGAATAGTTATACAAACCAACGAAGTAATCCCGTTCCCAATGGTCCACAGATTGAAATCTGTGGAATATTCAGAATCATTCATGAACATCACAGCAAAAACGATTAAAACATTTATGGCCCCCACGTAAATAAGGAGTTGTGCAGCAGCTACAAAATGGGAATTTGATAGAATATACAATAAAGATATACAAACAAGAACAAATCCTAAGGAAAAGGCTGAAAATATTGGGTTGGGAAGTAATACCACTCCCAGACCTCCTACTAGAATACCGGATCCCAGAAAAACTAAAAGAAAATCATGTAGTGGTCCAGGCAAATCCATTATATTATTAAAAAAAGAAAAAATAGAAAACCTTTTCATGACCTTATTACTTTAACCGGGGAATTCTTTTTATATGTTTCTAATACAGTGAAATTAGAATCTAATGGATATGAATTTATGTAGATACAATTATTAGACAGTTTCGCTTTTTAATGCTAAAGTGTATTTTCAACCTATCTATTTCAAGAATTCAAGAAAGTAATTTTGAATTCTTTTTTTTTTTTACTTAATGGGTTTACCCGTTTTTTGTTTGAGGTGAATTCAAAATTGTTCGAATAGTGTAATCGTCAATTACTGACATTGGTAAACGACCCAAAGCTATTTGATTATAATTCAATTCGTGACGATCATAAGTTGAAAATTCATATTCTTCAGTCATTGACAAACAATTTGTTGGACAATACTCAACACAATTACCGCAAAAAATACAAATTCCAAAATCAATACTGTAATTAAGCAATCGTTTTTTTCTAATTTTTGTTTCCAATTTCCAATCAACAACAGGCAGATCTATAGGACATACTCGAACACATACTTCACAAGCAATGCATTTATCAAATTCAAAATGGATTCGCCCGCGGAAACGTTCCGAGGTTATTAATTTTTCATAGGGATATTGAATAGTTACAGGTAAACGATTTGTGTGGGATAAGGTAATCATGAAACCTTGACCAATATACCTTGCAGCTCGTAGGGTTTGTTGACCATAATTCATGAACCCGGTTATCATAGGAAGCATATTGTAATTATCTATGAAAAATTTTATCTTTGTTTCTTTCTCTTGTTTAAAACAAGTAATTAATATGTTGGATTCATTTTCAATTTAGAGTGAAAAGAGTTGGAAAGAAGTTGTTAATAATAGATTACCAAGGGAAATAGGTAAAAGAAATTTCCATCCAAGATTTAAAAGTTGATCCATTCTTAGTCTAGGTAAAGTCCATCTTGTTGCGATAGAAATGAACAAGAACAAATAAGTTTTAGCTAATGTAATAAAGATACCAATTGTTGTTCCAAAAATTTGATCCTTTTCAAATAGCTCCAGAATAGATATATACGGAATAGAAATATTCCAACCGCCTAAGTATAGAACTGTTACAAATAATGAGGAAATTAATAGATTTAGATAAGAAGCAACGTAAAATAAACCAAATTTGATACCTGAATATTCAGTTTGATAACCTGCTATTAATTCTTCTTCCGCTTCTGGTAAATCAAATGGTAACCTCTCACATTCTGCTAGGGAAGAAATTAGAAAAATGATAAAACCTATAGGTTGACGCCACAAATTCCATCCCCAAAAACCATATTTTGATTGTGCCTCAACTATATCAACTGTACTTAAACTGTTAGATAATCCTAGTCGGTGATAACATTACTATTCTCACCGCTATTACAAAACCGTACATGAGGTCTTCGCCTCATACGGCTCCTCGGGGGCCATAAATAAATATAAGGACCAGATTAGTATTATTTATATGGATATGATATGTTCTAAAATAGATTAAATATATCTGGGGTCCCGAATTATACCAATGGAATTCTGTCTGCTCAAATTCTAAGAATAAAAAAAGCGCTTCGGAATTCATCTCATCCTTTACAAATTTTAATTTCTATTTGTTGAGTAATAACCTAATTATTTAATAAAATACTCCTTGTAAAAAGGTATTTCAGCCCATCGTGGTTTTCAATTACGAAAAAGAATTAGACATCCTATTAGTTTATTTTTCATGACAGAAATTATATTTTATTTTTAAAATATATGAAAAATATTCTTGTTTCGTTCCTATTCTTCTTTCTTTTTATAAAAAAGTTGGTGGACTTAAAAAGTAAAGGATTATTTCGTTTCTGATAGTCATTAGATTTTTGGTGGATAGGAGCATACTCTGAATCGGAATCTTGGGGAGTACTGTCTAATCATTTCTACTAATTTAAAGCCCCAATTAACCCTATTTTTTAATCTTATGTTACGCATAAATATCCTTTTCAATTTGGTTAATCTCTATTACGAATTCTTTGTGTATTTTGGTGTTTCTAACCATCCACTCACTTTTACCTAATCGCCGCTCACTTTGTAATACATGTATGTTAATCTATATAACTGATAGTGAAAACGCCATACGGTTAATCTTTTTAACCCGCTTCAAGCCAGGATGACTAATCAACCAACCTTGGGGTAAAGTTATTCTTATGCTTATGTTTATTTCCGTTTAACCTTTGTACATAGGAAATGAGACTCAATTTTATTTTTACTGCTAATTTCTGAGCAGTTTTTTTCACTCATATATAACTATCAAATTCCCTTTTTTTAAGATTAACATTAACCCGAAAGATAAATATATTTTCCGTTTTTAACTTTTTCGTCTAGAAGAAACGTAATAGTAAAAATGTTTATGTTTCAACGAATCGCACGTAGAGATATTGATAAAACACATAGAGTTAATGGTATTTCATAACTAATCGATTGGGCAGCAGCTCGTAGACCACCTAAAAAAGAATATTTATTATTTGATCCATATCCTGACATAAGAAGTCCAATAGGAGCAATACTTGAGATGGCAATCCATAAAAAAATACCGATATTGAGATCCGCTAAAACAAGGTGATTGCTAAAGGGAATTACTGAATAACTTAGTAAAATGGAGATAACTGCTATCGACGGTCCAATACTAAATAAAGGAGTATTTCCTCTAGCTGGACGAAGATCTTCTTTGAAAAGTAGTTTTGTCCCGTCGGCTAGGGCTTGAAGAATTCCCAACGGGCCGGCGTATTCAGGTCCAATACGTTGTTGTATCCCTGCAGATATTTCTCTTTCTAACCACACAATTACCAGTACACCTGTTATGATTCCCAATACAAGCGAAAATATAGGGACAAACATCCATATGAGTCCATAGACCTCTTTTAGAGATTCCAATCTAACAAAAGAATTTATAGTTTGTACTTCTGTTGCAAAAATTATCATTTTAACGATCAACTTCTCCCATAATTATATCTATGCTACCGAGTATCGTCATAATATCAGCCAATTTCATTCTTTTAACTAGTTCAGGAAGAATTTGCAAATTAATAAAACCCGGTGGTCTTATTTTCCATCTCCAAGGAAAACCACTTTGATCTCCTATGAGAAAAATTCCCAACTCCCCTTTTGGAGCTTCAACTCTTACATAAAGTTCTTGTTTCGATAATTCAAAAGTAGGAGAAGGTTTTTTACTAATGAATCGATATTCAAAATCATTCCATTCTGGATTCCTTTTTCTATCAAAGCCTCTGCTTTCTAAATTCTCATAGGGACCTCCCGGAAGTCCTTCCAGAGCCTGTTGAATAATTTTTATGGATTCTGTCATTTCGCTAAGTCGTACTAAATAACGAGCTAATGAATCCCCTTGTTTTTGCCATTGAATTTCCCATTCAAATTCATCGTAAGATTCATAACGATCAACTTTACGAAGATCCCACGGTATTCCGGATGCGCGTAGCATTGGTCCGGATAAACCCCAATTTATTGCTTCTTCCCCACCAATAATCCCAACTCCTTCAACACGTTCTAAAAAAATAGGATTTCGTGTAATCAGTTTTTGATATTCAACAACCTCGGTTAAAAAATAATCACAAAAATCCAAGCATTTATCTATCCAACCATAAGGTAAATCAGCCGCTATTCCTCCAATACGAAAAAAATTATGCATCATTCTCATACCGGTGGCAGCTTCGAATAGATCATATATAAATTCTCGTTCTCTGAAAATATAGAAAAAAGGAGTCTGTGCACCAATATCTGCCATAAAAGGGCCGAGCCATAATAGATGAGAAGCTATACGACTCAATTCCAGCATAATTACTCTTATATAGCTGGCCCTTTTAGGAACTTGAATATTTCCTAATTGTTCCGGTCCATTTACTGTTATTGCTTCTGTAAACATAGTAGCTAAATAATCCCATCGCGTTACATAAGGTAAATATTGTATAATTGCTCGGTTTTCTGCAATTTTTTCCATTCCCCTGTGTAAATAGCCCAATATGGGTTCACAGTCAACAACATCCTCACCATCTAGAGTAACAATTAAGCGAAGAACACCATGCATGGATGGGTGGTGAGGTCCCATATTGACTATCATAAGATCTTTTCCTGTAACTGGTCTCTTCATAAGTTTTTCCTTGATTCGTTCTGGCATGAATTATATTGCTGAAAAAGAAGTTTCTCAAAAAATTAAAGATCTAAAAAAATGAACTAATTCACCGTTTTGTAATTTAACGAGTTTTTAATTCCCGAATATTCAACTGATTAATTAATTCTTTATAACGTACTCTATTTTTTTTTGATAAATAAGCCAGCAGTCGTTGACGTTTTCCCAGAATTTTTCGTAGACCCCTCTGAGATAAATAATCTTTTCTGTGCAATTCCAAATGTGAGGTAAGTCTTCGTATCTTATTAGTGAAACTGAATACTTGAAATTCAACGGATCCCTTGCTTTCTTCTTTTTTTTCTTGAAATGAAATGAATGCTTTTTTTATCATAAAAAGAAATCCTTCCCCTTTTAATATGAATTGAAAGATATGAATTTTACTGATCAGTAATAATAGTGGTAGTTTTTTTGTATTTTGTACAAGGATCTGAATTAAATTATCAACTTCTTATTATTAATTTTATTTAAAAGTATAAATTTAGATCTAAAAAAGAGGATTCTTTTAATTTATTTGTGTATCTGCTCTGATTGGTATCTACGTCATTGATTAAATTAATCTCATGTATAAAGATTTAATTTAAAAAAATTCCTCATATTTGTGCATACAGTTGTTTTCATATACCGTAACTTATATATTATATATATAGTATAAAAAAAAAAGTAAAAATATATACTAAAAGTATCCATCATTAATGAATTTTAAATCGCGTATACATATGTATTCTTATCATACTGAAACGATTTCCGTTAGTAGTATTAAACCAATAGCGATTCATACAAGCTAAATCTTCTAATCTAAAATTGGGCCAAAGAAAGGATTTTAATTTAATTAGGTTTTTTTTATCCTTATCAAGATCTTTCTTTTTATGCAAAACAGTGGTCCAGTTTTGAATAGTCTTATCAAATCTTGAATTTATATCCCTCGCTTTTTTTTTTAAGTTGAAACAAATTAGAATTCGAAATTCTCTACGTCGTTTAGGGGAGAGAATATTTTCAGGAACAAAGAAATCATAATTATTTTTTTTTCTATTTACATGTTTGTTTTGATATTTTGTAATGGATTTTTCAAAAATTTTTTTGTATCTTTTACTTATTTTTTGTTTCTTTTTTTGAACCAATGAAATACCTATGGTTCTATATATAATAAGTTGTCCATCGTTTTTTACAGACAAACGTACAGGTTCAATAATAAAAATTCCTTTTTTCATTAATTTTGCAAAAGTGAAATTCTTCTCAATCATTAGAATGTCTAGGCTCATCTCCCCTCTTTCAATAGAAGATATCGCTATCTCGTTTGGATTTTTTAGTCTAACCAAGAGACAGTATACTTTTACATTGTTGAGAATTTTTTGATTAAAAAAACAATTCCATCGCAATTGAAAACGCGAATACCTTCTGAGAAATAAATCGAGTTCCGCTTCTGTATTGCTTTTGTATTGTTTTTTATTTTTACGTTTTTTTATCTTCGATTCCGCATAATTTTCTTCTATTTGTTTTTCTTGGTTTGATAGAGCTGATTCGGGATTTTTTTTTTTTTCTTTCTCTGATTCAAGCTCTCCTTGACCTACCGATTCTTTTTCTTCTTTATTTAGATTATAAAATGGAAGGTTTTTTTTTTCATTTGATGGTATAAAACCTTTTTTCTTTCGAGTGATCTTTTTATTAACATTTTTGTTTTCATTAAAATTGAAAAGAAGTAATTTAATTGGTATGACCCACGGTTTCTTTTTATATGTACTAGAAAAAAATAAAAATTCTGGAAAGAAAAAAATTTCAAAATTTGTTATACGACGATTTAGTATTTCTTCATTCATTCCCATCCAATCAAAAAGGTTTTTTTTTTTATTGGCAAGACCCGTCTTAGTTATTTTATCAACTCTTTGATAATTCTGAATGTTAGTCTTAATATATTTTTTTTTTTTCTTGGTATCAATCCATGGCTCAATATTTAATGTTTTTCTAAACCAAAAGTTTATAATTCTCCAATCCAAATATTTTCTATGCGCAATTTCCCCCATACCCCGAATATTATATTTTTCTAGAAAACAAGAGACTAAACAATTATCTAGAGCAATATCTATAGACATGTCAAAAAAATTTTTTTCTGTAGGATGAATAGATTTGTAGCAAAAAAGATTATATATAGAATCTTTTTTAAAATTTTGTTTTGGATTTAATAACGAGTCGGCCTCAAAAAATTTGTGTTTTTTGTAATTATCAACTTTGTTTTTTTCATATGAATCCTCTTTGGTTAAACCTGGCTTTAGAACTATAGAGTCTTGGTTTATTTTATTTTTCCATTTTTGGGTTACTAATCTAGCCCATGTACCCCGAGGTAAATTGTATTGATAATGACTTTGTAACCAGTTTTTCCATTGATTTACTTCGGAATTTAAAAATGTTTTATCTTTCAATTCATAATGAAAGATTCCTTGTTCTTTAAAAAAATCCTTTATTTGATTCTTAACAAAAAAGGATGTTATGCATATGTTATATTCAAGAACAGCCTTTAATTTCGAAAAGTTACTAACTTGGATTTTTGATAATTTGTAAAATACATATGCTTGTGATAAAGAGCATAGGTCATAACTAAAAATTTTTTTTTTTTTTAAATTTTTTATAGTCGAAATAAAATAAATGGTATTTTTTTTTTTTTTTAACTTTTCTCCGTTTTCTTCATTCTTGTAAATATATTTATCAAGAATTGTTTTTGTTGATTCAAAAAAAAGTTGTGTAGTAATTCTTGGAATATTAATGATACCTATAAAAAAAGTTATAGATAGTTGTTCGATGCAAAATTTTATAAAAAAAACAGATTTACGAATTAATCGGGTATTTTGTCTTTTGAATGTCTGCCAAAAATTTTTTGATGACTTAATTATTTTATAACCATAACGCGGTTTGTTACAACTATTAGTTAGATTTTGTTTTTCTTTTGAAATTTCTTCTATTTGATTTCTGATTGTCTTTATTCTATCAATCAAATTTTTTTTTTTTTTTTCGCTGAGTGAAGAATTTATCCACTCCGTGGCTTTATTTTGAACAGATAGTTCATGAATCATCTGATTGCTCATTATTGAATCTTTTTTAGTTTCATTTAATTCATTTTTTTCTCTCAGGCCAAATAATGGAATTAGATTTTGTTTTGAAAGGTCTTTTATTTTTCCTTTTATAAAAATGAAGTTTTTTATAATCCAGTTTTTTATTTCTTTTGCGACTTTTAAGAAAATTTTTGCTCTTTCTTTGAAAATACTTAAAACAAAAAAAGACTTACTTTTTAATTTTTTTATTTTTTTTTTTAATTCTTTATAAATTGGTTCAAAAAAAGAGGGCTTTTTTTTAGCAGAACCAAACGGTACTTCGGTTTCCATCCCCCAAACTGTTAAAAAACAAAAATCGTTTTTTTCTACCTTGTCTTTTGTTTTTTTTAGTCGAGCCTTCTGAGATGATTGAAATTTAGAATTATGCCAAGGTTTAAGATAAAAAGGAAATAGTATTTTTATCTGAATACCATCCGTTAACCAGTTTCTTGGAAATTCTGTTTCGGATAGTTGAACCCCATTATAAGTGCATTTAACATTCATTTCACGTTTCCAATCCTTTAAATCCTCGGACCACTCGGGAAATTGAAATAATAACATACGGACGCTATTTTTAATTATTATCAATAAAGGTAATATAATATATTTTCTAAGAACAGATTGAGTTACTAAGAGAGAACCTCGTATTATTTGAGCAAATAGGAAACTATCCCAAGTTTCTGCAATTTCTATACGTCTTTTTTCTTCTATTTTTGATTGTTCTTCTTCTTTTTTTTCAATTGTTTTTTTTTTTTTTTTCCACATAAAATTTCTAATAAAAAATTTTTTTAGCCCCCATATATCAAAGGAAAAAAAAAAAAGTTTATCTATTCTATCAAAAAAAAGTGGGGAATGTACCTTTGCTTGAAAAAATTCCCAAATAACAGTTTTACGCCTTTGGGAGCGCATGGATCCTTTAATTATCTCTCGACGAAAATCAGATTGTTGCGAATAACGGATCAAAGCCATTTCATTTTCATTTTTTTGATCAGAATTTTTATTATCTTTTAGATTAGTATAAATTTCGTTATGTGGCTCTTTATCAGTAAAAACCACTACACGTTTTGCTTTTCTTGAACGAATTCCAGGCTCCATTGATGCATTTTCTTCAGTTTCACCTTCCAATTCTTCCAATTCACTTTTTAATTTGTATGACCATCTAGGAACTTTTTTCTTTATTTCCTGGAAATAAAGAAAATTTTTTATATTTATAAGAGTTTGATCATTGCTATCGGTTATCACGACATCAAATAAAAATTTTAAAATTTTTATCTCTTCGTCTGAATTAAATTTTTCTTCTTGGGGTTCGGAAAAAAAAGAAAGTTTTTTCTCTAAAGGTTTTCTATTAAATTTTTCTGTGGTTTGCTCAAATTTGTTATAATTAATCTTCAGAAGTATACCATGAATCTTGTTTATCCAAGATCCTCCTATATATTTTTTTTTATAGGTTTCATTTATGATTTGGAATGGAGGTAATTTTTTGATTCTTCCGCGAGAGATCCCATGCAAAAATGGATCATAAAGTTTAGGTAAATATTCTTTTTTAGTTTCGTTATGACAAAATCTAGTCGTTTTTTCCAGTATATTTTCAACAGACCATTCCTTATCTAAAGCTTCAATTCGATTTAAAAATTCATTTTTTAAGTTTTCCTTTTTTTCTTCATTGATCAAACTCCAACAAGTATAAACTTGGTCAGATGGTCCTTTTTCTCTTGTAAATGAAGGTATTTTTTTTTTTATCATTTCAAAAAAAGTTGAAAGGTTAGGGGGATATGTAAACGATATTCGTTCTTTTCCGTCACTTCGGCATGTAAAAAAAAAATATTGTGACATTTCATTTCTTACATTATTTTGAATTTTATCGTTTTTTATATATCTATTTGGTCGATTCCATCTTTTATAATCGAAAAGTAGAGTTACAAAAGGTTTTTCAAACCACAA